TATAGATGAGGATAAACTAGTGACCTCGGATATTAATGAAATCTATAGAAGAATTATCTATCGGAATAATACTCTTACAGATCTATTAACAACAAGTATAGCTACGCCAGAAGAATTAATAATATCTCAGGAAAAATTGCTGCAAGAAGCCGTGGATGCACTTCTTGATAATGGAATCTGCGGACAACCGATGAGGGATGATCATAATAGAGTTTACAAGTCTCTTTCAGATGTAATTGAAGGCAAAGAAGGAAGAGTTCGCGAGACTTTGCTTGGTAAACGGGTTGATTATTCAGGGCGGTCAGTGATTGTCGTGGGCCCTTCACTTTCATTACATCGATGTGGATTGCCTCGCGAAATAGCAATAGAACTTTTCCAGGCATTTGTAATTCGTGACCTAATTAGAAAACATCTTGCTTCGAACATCGGAGTTGCTAAAAGTCAAATTCGAAAAAAAAAACCGATTGTATGGGAAATACTTCAGGAAATTCTGGATGACCATCCTGTATTGCTGAATAGAGCGCCTACTCTGCATAGATTAGGCATACAGGCATTCCTGCCCATTTTAGTGGAAGGGCGTGCTATTTGTTTACATCCATTAGTTTGTAAGGGCTTCAATGCAGACTTTGACGGGGATCAAATGGCTGTTCATGTGCCTTTATCTTTGGAGGCTCAAGCAGAGGCACGTTTACTTATGTTTTCTCATATGAATCTTTTGTCTCCAACTATTGGAGATCCCATTTCTGCACCAACTCAAGATATGCTTAGTGGACTCTATTTCTTAACGAGTGGAAATCGTCGGGGTATTTGTGTAAATAGGTATAATCCATGTAATCGTATAAACTATCAAAATGAAGATAATAACTATAAGTATACAAAAAAAAAAGAACCTTTTTTTTCTAATGCCTATGATGCAATTGGAGCTTATCGGCAAAAACGCATCAATTTAGGTAGTCCCTTGTGGCTGCGGTGGCGACTAGATCAACGCGTTATTGCTGCAAGAGAAATTCCCATCGAAATTCACTATGAATCTTTGGGGACCTATTATGAGATTTATGGACACTATCTAATAGTAAGAAGTATAAAAAAAGAAATTCTTTATATATATATTCGAACCACTCTCGGTCATATTTCTCTTTATCGAGAAATAGAAGAAGCCATACAGGGGTTTTGGCAGGGCTGTTGTAATTCTATGCTACCAGGGGGAATTCGAGTCTCACCGGGTTAACTAGGACTATAATTGCAATTGCGGAATTTATACGTGAATCAAGATCTAGAAAAGGAAGTTTTACAATCACTGACTCAAACCCATTGTCAAATTCTACTCAGCGCAATATGGAGGTACTGATGGCAGAACGGCCCACTCAGGTCTTTCACAATAAAATGATAGACGGAACTGCCATGAAACGACTTATTAGTCGATTTATTGATCACTATGGAATAGGATATACATCACATATCCTGGATCAAGTAAAGACTCTGGGTTTCCGACAAGCTACCGCCGCATCCATTTCATTAGGAATTGATGATCTTTTAACAATACCTTCTAAAAGATGGCTAGTTCAAGACGCTGAACAACAAAGTTTTATTTTGGAAAAACACCATCATTATGGGAATGTACACGCGGTAGAAAAATTACGTCAATCGATCGAGATCTGGTATGCCACAAGTGAATATTTGCGACAAGAAATGAATCCTAATTTTCGGATGACCGATCCTTTTAATCCAGTCCATATAATGTCTTTTTCGGGAGCCAGAGGAAATGCATCTCAGGTACATCAATTAGTAGGTATGAGAGGATTAATGTCGGATCCCCAAGGGCAAATGATTGATTTACCCATTCAAAGCAATTTACGCGAAGGACTCTCTTTAACAGAATATATTATTTCTTGTTACGGAGCCCGTAAAGGAGTTGTGGATACCGCTATCCGAACATCAGATGCAGGATATCTCACGCGCAGACTTGTTGAAGTAGTTCAACACATTGTTGTACGTCGAACAGATTGCGGCACCGTCCGAGGTATTTCTGTAAGTCCTCGAAATGGAATGATGGCGGACAGGATTTTTATCCAAACATTAATTGGGCGTGTATTAGCAGATCATGTATATATAGGTTCGCGATGCATTGCTACTAGAAATCAAGATATTGGAGTTGGACTTGTCAATAGATTCATAACTTTTAGAGCACAACCAATCTCTATTCGAACTCCCTTTACTTGTAGGAGTACGTCGTGGATTTGTCAATTATGTTATGGCCGAAGTCCAGCTCATGACGACCTGGTCGAATTGGGAGAAGCTGTAGGTATTATTGCAGGTCAATCTATTGGAGAACCGGGCACTCAATTAACATTAAGAACTTTTCATACCGGCGGAGTATTCACAGGGGGTACTGCAGAACATGTGCGAGCCCCTTCTAATGGAAAAATAAAATTCAACGAGGATTTGGTTCATCCGACACGTACACGTCATGGACATCCTGCTTTTCTATGTTCTAGAGACT